TAGTGGAGTGGAAGGTAATCGGAAAGTCTTGATAGCCTTTCCACTACTAATCTGCCTACTCGCCCGGTCTTGAATTATATTGGATAGCCGGAGGGGGAATCTAATTAGTAATTGTGGAAAGGGCGGAAGATACTTTGTATACAGATTCATGAGAGTTTCTGAGTGCTCGAGCATTCAATCAATATTAGATTGGATGTATAATTTTATATAAAATAGAAAAGTGCAAAAATCAATTCTTTCTTTTCGGTAATCCCTAGTCAACGATAGACTGTCTCCCGATTGTCTCTGCGAAACAATCGGGAGACAATAAGGATTAGATTAAATGTGAAATAGAAGTATGTGATAGTAGATAGTGATCTATCTTGATTCTATATTTTTATGCCTTTCATTAATACTGGGAACAAAAGAAACAAAGGGTCTTATTATTCTTACATGTTCATTAGTAACATTCCCTTGATACTTTCCAAGGGTGTCGCTCGTATTTTGCTTGTGCTTAATGTTTTCTGATTCTACTAGAAATCTTATAAGAACTTGTTTTGTTATAAGTGGATTTATGGGATTGGTTCATCAATGGTCTTGGGTCAGAATCCTTTTTTGTTTTGACTCTGCATCTCCACTATTATTAGTAAGCAATAATGGAAAAATTCCTTCATATTCATAGAGATAGGGGACATAATTCACATGGATATAGTAAGTCTCGCTTGGGCTGCTTTAATGGTAGTCTTTACATTTTCTCTTTCACTGGTAGTATGGGGAAGAAGTGGACTCTAGAGGTACTATTGATTCAGTTGAGGAATCAAACTGGATCAATTGTTTTATAGATCGTTCTGGGGGGAATAATGTATTATATGAATAATACCTTTTCAATCAAAGGAATATTTCAACGATTCCCATGTTTGTATTTCGAAAGTAAAGTAAAAGGGATACAGATGATAGGAAATTTATTCCAGCCAAATTCGAATTCTATTCTTCCTAAATTTTCTATTTCGATGAACCGGTTCTTACCAGAATTTTATATGGACAATGAGGAATAACGGACCCTTTTTCTTATTTGTTTTAGTTGTTTCCCTCTTTACTTTTACTGTTCAAAGAGAAAGAGGAAGTCGTTCTGTTATTAAGTGGATACACACTCTCTATGGGAAAGAACATAGACATGGTGGTTGTACAGCGCGATATTACACATAATAAGATCTTGTCTTGGGCGAGTCCCATATTGTGGACTTACCACTTGTTTTATTGTTTTAAAAATTGGATTTATGCTTTATCGACTCATTTCAAATCATAGTTCAAAGGTTAAAAATAAATCGGTGGGTTTTACTTTTACTATACTTCTTTTCGAAATCCGAAGAAGTTTTCATATAATTCCCATCTATCAATGGCTCAATCAATTACTTCTTTGAAGTGCTAAAAAAAAAAGATTACTTGGTTTTCTTTTATATATGCCCATACTGTTTTTCCTTTATTGATTTGATTCTTTCGATGCAGGATTCATATTTGAAATAATATGAAATCTAGTAATTAGACCCATAAGAGTAAGAGTTCACTTTCGATTATTTCAAATTGATTGTAATCAATACAAATCAAAGCAAAGAAATAGAATTGGGGTGCTATATACATATATGTAATTGATATCTACATATATGAAAATACATATCGGGGATTGATCTCTATTAAGACGTTATACAGTACAACTATAAATAACATTAAATTAATATAATAGTAAATATAATAGAATAATAGATAGACTGGTAGAAAGATTTATATATAAATCTTTCTACCAGTCTATCTATTAGAATAGTATTAGAATACTAATACTTCTGATCCTAGTTCGCTCATTTCATTTAAGACACTAAATTGGAATCCTTTTCATTTTATTTCTGCAATTATTATTGTTATTGATAAGGACTAAGAAGTTCAGTTTCATTCAAATTAATTATTTTGACTAACTGTTTTTACGTAAATGATAAGTAAAAAAGCAGTAGGAACTAGAATGAACAGTGCAGTAGCAATAAATGCGAGAATATTTACTTCCATAATATCATCGTTTCATTTTTTTTTTTCGCAATAACTCGGGATTTAATCCCATAGAGATGATAAATCTTTCGCCTGTAATGTAAATTCAATGGGATGAATTACATCTCGATGATATTGAATCGGATCAATATCATGAATAACAATATCTGAGCTATCAAATTGATTCATCGTCGAGAATTGAATAGTATAACATAGGAAGATCTTTTATCCATACCGACTCAAAAATTTGATTCCTGATCCACTCAAGAATTCCTTTATTTATCCACTCTTTTTTTTTCTATAACCTATTGCCTTCCTTGTACAATTATCAGATAAAGTATCATCTGACCGCTTTTCCACTTCTCTTGATTACAAACCCAAACAAACAATAGAAGTGAAATGGAAAAAAGGAATAGGGATTATAAACTACGTTTTTTAATGATCTAATTTTATTGGAAGACAAAGAAGTGTGATAAAGATGAGGCCCGGTATAAAAGATCTAATAGTCCATAAAATTCACTATTTTAGAGTTTGTTCTTTCTTCGATGGGACCCCTAAAAAAGATTATTCATTACCTTGGTAAGAGTGGTGGGATCGTTGTTTGATCCTTTTTTTTATTATATCCTCTTTCCTTGGATTAGTACTCAGACTCATATATCAAAAGTTCAGTATGAAATTTGAAGGAGATCAATTCTTTCAAATTCAAATTAGTAATTGAAGAAACACAAAATCGGAGCCAGAAAAGGAGATAGGTTAAATTTGAAAAGTATTCTATTAGGGTAACTATGTTAAATTCATTTTGTTTTTGTATCATACAAAAACAAAAAACGAATTCGATTTGTGTATGTGCTCCCGGGAACGATATGTATGGTACTCTATTCCATTACACGAATCAGGAGTAATCGAAAAAGCCAGACCCAGCGCGGTTGGATACCTGAATATAATGCTACCAATAATTCTACTAATGCACATATGTCTCTCTCCCATCAATCGGTACTAGTTAAAGTAATGGAAATTCCCATATCTGTTTGATTATAAATTCGAAAGAAAATATATCTATATATATATATATAAATGAAATAAGAATAAGCATCCCCCTTCCTCTTCCCTTAGGAATGAAAATCTGCTCCTTGTCGCTCTTTTCACAGAAAATAGATATATGAGTAGAATAAATCTATTTTTTTTATTGGATCCATCGGGACTGACGGGGCTCGAACCCGCAGCTTCCGCCTTGACAGGGCGGTGCTCTGACCAATTGAACTACAATCCCAGGGAAATAAGGCGTATAGCCATAGCCCGCATATTCTTATGATTTAATTCAACCCATTTCTATTTAGAAGGGCCATCTTATATTATAAGAGAGACACGAGTGATATGATATATTGATTATACACTTGATTATACACACGGATATGCACTTTAGTGATTACTAGTAATCTTTTCGCTATTGACAAATCGATTGATAATCAATTTTTCAATCAAAAAAGTCTTTTTTTTTCTTTACTCTTTTCCTCTCCTTAGACTTTATACTTAATACTTACTGATCCTGATATGAATCTAGATCATTAGCAAGATCAGAATCTGTAGGAACCAAACAAATAAGTAAAGCAAATACAAGTAAATGGGGGTAGGTATATATCAGAAAATCTGACTTTCGTTATTCTTCTGTATCAAACATTTCTAACGAACAAATGGGTTATAGCATTTCATGTTGGATCAGCGAATTATTGGGCCGAGCTGGATTTGAACCAGCGTAGACATATTGCCAACGAATTTACAGTCCGTCCCCATTAGCCGCTCGGGCATCGACCCAAGAAGAATCAATTCGAGGATTATTGATAATCCATGATCAACTTCCTTTCTTCCTACCCCCAGGGGAAGTCGAATCCCCGCTGCCTCCTTGAAAGAGAGATGTCCTGAACCACTAGACGATGGGGGCATACTTCTCTGACCACCATCATACTAAGATGATAGTATCAATAGTTTTTGGAAATTGTCAATATAATGTAATGGTATGACTAGATCCGAAGGATCTTTCCTTCTTTCATGATTCCATAGAATTTTTTGATTCATCATTTAGATTCATGAATTAGTCATTCTAATCGACATTCTATATATAAATCGATTATATAAATCGATATTACTTACTTTACTCTAAGTATATTAAAAATATTTAATATTAAATAAAATAATATTAAATAATAAATAATGATAAAGACAAATAAATAAAATATTGAAATAAATATAAATTAATAATTCGAAAATACGAAAGATAGTCTCTTTTCAGGTAGTCATTTGTCCGCCAAAACAGGTTAAACACCATTTCTTCCACGGTCATTCATTGATTCACTCATTGTTAAGATGAGATATGCCTATCCCTATCTCGCACTAAACTAAGCCAGGAAATTAACAAACGAAAAAAGAAATCGGGGAAGAGGAATCAATAAGTTATCAAAAATTATTTTTTCTCTAAGAATTTGGTTCAGGAAGGGGACAAGTCGGTCGAGTCTCTTCATCACATGATTCAATGAAATATCTTGGATCTATGTCGAATTAGTAGGTACATGTATCAATCAAGTTAATTTCGTTCTGATGGGGATCAATTCAAAAAGCAATTCGGGAGGTCTTGAAATCGTTCATTGCATTGATATTTATCAAATCCAATATCAATAAATCATTTTACCCGATACTTGCTAGGTAAATCAAATTTCTCATTCCTGAATGAGCCACTAGGCATTATGAGTTTAATGCATGTACTTATGTAATATATATATATATATCCATATATATATACACATAGATATATCTTATCTGCATAGTGAAAAATTCAGGAATTGAATCAAATGGGCCCTTTTAACTCAGTGGTAGAGTAACGCCATGGTAAGGCGTAAGTCATCGGTTCAAATCCGATAAGGGGCTTTACTTTTTTCATAAAACTCCAGTCGTAGTATTCATATTTGAGCAGAGAATATAGATATTGTTGATAT